GACCGGCGTATTCAGGTCCAATACGTTGTTGTAGCCCTGCGGATATTTCTCTTTCTAACCATACAATTACTAATACGCCTATTGTGATTCCCAATACAAGAGTCAAAATAGGGACAAGCGCCGATATAATTCCATAGACCCCTTTTAAAGATTCCACTCTGTAAAAAGAATTAATATCTTGTATTTCCGTTGTATCAATTATCATTTCAACGATCAACTTCTCCCATAATGATATCTATGCTACCTAGTATTGTCATAATATCAGCCAATTTCATTCTTTTAACTAACTGAGGAAGAATTTGCAAATTGATAAAACCCGGCGGGCGAATTTTCCATCTCCAAGGAAAACCACTCTGATCCCCTATCAGAAAAATTCCCAATTCACCCTTTGGGGCTTCGACTCTTACATAAAGTTCTTGTTTCGGCAATTCAAAAATAGGAGAAGGTTTTTTACTAATGAATCGATATTCAAAATCATGCCATTCTGGATACCTTTCTCTATCAAAGTATCGAAGTTCTAAATTCTCATAGGGCCCCCCCGGAATTCCTTCTAGAGCCTGTTGAATAATTTTTATGGATTCTGTCATTTCACCAATTCGGACTAAATAACGAGCTAATGAATCCCCTTCTTTTTGCCATTGGACTTCCCAATCCAATTCGTCGTAACACTCATAATGATCAACTTTACGAAGATCCCATTGTATTCCGGAAGCTCGCAACATTGGTCCTGATAAACCCCAATTTATTACTTCGTCTCTACCAATAATGCCTACACCTTCAACGCGTTCTAAAAAAATAGGATTTCGTGTAATAAGTTTTTGATATTCAGTAACTCCTGTTAAAAAATAATCGCAGAAATCCAAACATTTATCTATCCACCCATGAGGTAGATCAGCCGCTACCCCTCCGATACGAAAATAATTATGCATCATTCTCATACCAGTGGCAGCTTCGAATAGATCATATATAAATTCTCTTTCTCTGAAAATATAGAAAAAAGGAGTTTGTGCACCAATATCTGCCATAAAGGGGCCGAGCCATAACAGATGAGAAGCTATACGACTCAATTCCAACATAATTACTCTGATATAACTGGCTCTTTTAGGTATTTGAATATTTCCTAACTGTTCTGGCCCATTTACAGTTATTGCTTCTGTGAACATAGTAGCTAAATAATCCCAACGAGTTACATAAGGAAGATATTGTATAATTGTTCGGTTTTCCGCAATTTTTTCCATCCCCCTGTGTAAATAACCCAATATTGGTTCACAGTCAATAACATTTTCACTGTCCAGAGTAACGATGAGTCGAAGAACACCATGCATTGACGGGTGGTGGGGGCCCATATTGACTATCATGAGATCTTTTCTTGTAGCTGGTATATTCATAAGTTTTTCCTCGATTCATTCTTCCATGAATTGCGCAAAACGAAAAAGAGTTCATCAAAATTCAAGATCTAATAAATCAAATAATTCAAAATGACTTTTCAAATTAACGAATTTTTGATTCCCGAATACCCAATTGATTAATTAAGTATTTATAACGTACTCTATTTTTATTTGACAAATAAGACAGCAACCGTTGACGTTTTCCCAGAATTTTACGTAGACCCCTTTGAGATAAATAGTCTTTTCTGTGCAATTCTAAATGTGAAGTAAGTCTTCTTATTTTATTGGTGAAACTCAATACTTGGAATTCAACGGATCCCCTGTTTTCTTCTTTTTCTTCTTGCGAAAAAATTGAAATGAATGCATTTTTTATCATAAAAATGAATCGTCCCTTTCTCTTTTTTTTTAGATATTTTTATAGATATATTTCTTGATCAGTAATAATAATGCCACTCATTTGAATTTGATATACACAAGACTCTTAATTTCGTTAAGAATTTTTTATTTTTGTCAAATAAAATTACTTACTTTAGTAATCAATAATCAATAATCAATATAATTTAAAAAATGAATTGGATTCGAATCGGATACCGTATACAAAAGTATGATCTATTTCTGTATTCACAAAAAATTCAAAAAAAATGAGATCTTCAAATAAATAAGAAGATTTTGTTGATTCATTTCTAGATCGAATTAATATTAATAATATAATACAATGACTCATTAAATTAGTAAGTATTGTGTATCAGAATGAAATGTAAGATAATGGGTATGTTTATTTCTTTGTCTTCATATATGAAGACATGGTACGGGAATATAGTCAAAATGTACCATTAATAAATTTGCAATCGCGGATACATATGAATCCTGGTCATACTAAAACGACTACCATTATTGGTATCAAACCAATAGCGATTCATACAAGCTAAATCTTCTAATCGATAATTGGACCAAAGAAAGAACTTTAATTTAATTAGTTTCTTTTTATCGTTATCAAGATTTTTTTTTTTATTCAACACGCAATTTTTTATCCTATTTCCATTGAAAAATACTGTATTTCTATAGATACTGTTTATATCCCTATAATTCAAAAAAATTTGAATTCTCAATTCTCTACGACGCTTCGGGGATAAAATATTTTCAAGAACAAGCAAATCATAATTATTTTTGTCTATATTTCCAGTCATTTTTTGATGTATTGCAATGGATTCATAAAAATTCTTTTTATTCGTGTCAGCATAGCCATAACTTTTTTCTAGGTATCTTTGATTAATTTGGTGCTTATTCTTATGAACCAATGAAATACCTATGGTTTGATATATATAAAATTGTCCATCATTTTTTTCAAACAGACGAACTGGTTCGATAATAAATATTCCTCTTTTTATCAATTCTGTAAGAGTTAAATCCTTCTGGATCATCAGAATATGTGGATTCATTTCTTTTCTTTGAATAGCGGATATAGCAATTTCGTTTGGACTGTTCAGTCTAAGGAGGAGGCAATATACTTTGATGTTATTGATTATTCTTTGATTTAAAGAATCATTCCATCTCCATTGAAAACGCAAATACTTTTTTAAGAAAAACTCAAGCTCTGCTTCTATGTTAGTCTTGTATTGCTTTTTGTTTCTACGTTTTTTCATGTCTGATCCCGGAGAACTTTGTTCACCATCTTTTTTTTGGTTTGAGAGAGCGGATTTAATATATGGTTTTTCGACTAATTCTTTTTCTCCTTGATTTCTATTTTCAAATTTAAGATTTTTTTTTTTCGAAAATAAAAAAAGAGATATTTTTTTCTTTTCAGTGATTCTTTTATGTTTATTAACATTTTGGTTTACATTAAAATTGAAAAGAAGTAATTTGATTGGTATGGCCCAGGGTTTAATCTTATATGTATTATAAAATATCCCAAATTCTGGGAATAACAAAAATGCAAAATTCGATATGGGGCGACTTGGTATTTCGTCATTCATTCTCATCCAATCAGCGAGAGACTTTTTTTGTTTTTGATTGAATGGGTGAATTTCTTGATGAATCGTGAGATAAAAAAGACCTTTTTTTTTTTTATCAAATTTTTCGATTATTTGATAATTATTAACACTAATCTTAGTATTTTGATTCCTCTTAGTGATGGTATCAATATTAATGCAAGCCTTAATATCAATCTTCTTTGTAAGACAAAAATTGAGAATTTTCCAATAAAAAGATTTTCTATCCGGACTTTTTTTTATATCTATACTATTATTTTCTACTCGATAATTTTTGATAAGGATACCTTCTATCATATCAAATAGTTTACGTTTAGCCGTATTGTTATTGTAAGTATAATAAATTTTTTTGTTCTTATTTACTTGTAATGGCAATCCATAAATATATGAGTTTTTTTCATCTTCATAATTAATAGATTTATACGATAAAAGATCATATTGATATTGTTTTTTTAATTTTTTGTTTTTTTTTAGTAATGAATCTATTTCAAAAGAATTTTGTTTTTCATATTCAATGAATCGGTTTTTTTCATCTGAATCACATTTGTTTAAATCTTTATTTTTAGTCATACGACATTGATATTGATTGACTCTATTTCGCCATTTTTGTGATATTAATCTGGACCATCTAATCTGAGATAAATCATATTGATAATGAACCTTTAGCCAGTTTTTCCATTCATTAATTAAAGAATTTCGAAGGTTTTTATGTTGTCTTAATTCGGAATCAAATATTCCTTGCGTTCCAACAAAATACTCTTTTATTTCATTCTTAAGAAAAAAAGATGTTCCGTAATAGTTAAAGACAGATCTTAACTTATATAAGTTACTGACTTGGATTTGTGAGAATTTGTAGAATACATATGCTTGTGACAAGTAAGATAAGTCCCCCAAAATATGTGAATTTTTATTAATAATACAAAGTGACTTTTTTATAGTCAAAATAAAGTTATTTATACTTTGATTTGTTTTATCAATTCTTTCTTGATTTTCTTCATTATTGTAAATGTATTTATTCAAAATTTTTTTTTTTAATTTAAGAAGAAGCTCTGCAATGATTCTAAATAGAATAATGATACATAGAAAGATATATATGTATAGTTTTTCAATCAAAAATTTAAAAAAAAAATGTAATTTACGAAGTAATCGAAGATTTTTTCTTTTTAATATTCGCCAAATGTTTTTTGGTGATTCTAATCTTTTATCTTCATAACTTATTTTGGTCTGGCTAATATTTATCTCTCGAGTTAGAAACCCTATTTGCTTATTTTTTTTCATTTTTTCTATTTCAGTTATGATTGTGTTTGTTCTATTAGTTAGATTTTTCATTTTTTTTTCTGTCAATGAGTAAGTTGCACAATCCATAAATCGAATTTGAATAGACGATTCGGGAATAATTTGATTATGGATTATCGAATCTTTTTCTTTTTTAGGTTCACTCAATTTATATCTTTCTATTTTTTTCAATCCAAATGCTAGAATTTGGTTTCTTTTTGAGAGTTCTTTGATTCTTTTTTTTAGTTTTTTTAGAAAGAGAATGCTTTTGATGACCCATTTTTTTGTTTCTTTTAATACATTTATAAAAAATTTTGTTCTTTCTTTTAAAACTCTTAGAACTAGAAAACATTTTTTTTGCAATTTTAATTTTATTTTTTTTAATTTTTTAAAAATGGGTTCAAAAAATGAAATTTGTTGTCGGGGAGAACCAAAAGGTAATTCAGTTTCCATTCCCCAAACTGTTAAAAAACAAAAATCATTTTTTTCTTTTTTTCCTTTCTTTTGAATTGGATCTTTATTAGGGAATCGTAACTTAGATCTGTGCCAAGGTTTCAGACGAAAAGGAAATAGAATCTTTATCTGAATACCGTCTCTTAACCAGTTTTTCGGAAATTCTGTTTCTGATAATTGAACGCCATTATAGGTGCATTTAATATGGATTTCTTTAGTCCAATCCTTTAAATCTTCGGACCATTCGGGAAATTGAAATAATAGTATACGAACAAGATTTTTAGAAATTATTAATGAAGGTAATATAATATATTTTCTAATAATTGATTGGATTACTAATGCAAAACCTCTTATTACTTGAGCAAATATAATGCTATCCCAAATTTCCCCTATTTCTATACGAGTTTTCTCCTCTTTTTTGTATATTTCGCTTTTGTCCTCCTCTTCTTTCTCACTTTCTTTTGTCTTTTCCTTTGTATAATCCGAAATTTTTAATTTATTATTTTTCCAAATCAAATTTATAAAAATTATTTTCATTAGATCGGGGATATCAAAAGAAAAGAGGGGAGGTTTGTCTACTCTATCTAAAAAAAGGGCGGAATACACATTTGCTTGAAACAGTTCCAAAATAATTATTTTACGCCTTTGAGCTCGTATAGAGCCTTTTATTATATCTCGACGAAAATCCGGTTGTTGTGAATAACGTATCAAAGCCACCTCTTCATCTTGATCAGAATTATCAGTCTCTTTTTCATTAGTATCGGTATTCTCCGGACTATTAGTAAAAATTACGACACGTTTGGCTTTTCGTGAACGAATTTGATAATCTTCTGCCCCACTTTCTTCAGTTGCTACTTCCTGTTGTTCCAATTCGTCGATTAATTTATATGACCATCGAGGAACTTTTTTATTTATTTCTTTTATTGCAATATATTCTTTGCTAATTGTTTTATCCTTAGTATCAGTTATAACTGCATTGATTAAAAATTTCAAAATTTTTATTGGATCTTCTGGATTAATTCTTACTTGTTTGTTTTCCGGAAATAAATAAAGTCCTTTCAAATTGAAATTTGATGTTGATTTTCCTCCAAACTTGCTAATTATATTTAAGAAATAACTCATTTCTGTTGATAATGATTTTCGATCAAATAGAGTGAATTTATGGTCAAATTCTGTGTAATTGGTAGTAAGAAGGATGCCATGAATATTATTTATCAAAATTGTCTCTATGTAATGTTTTATAGCTAGAGACGTTTTTATGATTGGTAGTAAAAATGGTTTTTTGATTTGTCCGCGAAAGGGTCCGTTAAATAAAGAATCACATTTTTTAGGTAAATATTCTTGTTTAGTCTCATTATTACAATTACACAATCTAATTCTTTTTTCGATTATATCCAGAGGAAGGAATCTATTATCTAAAATTTCGACTCTATTTAAAAATTGGTTGCTTATGTTCTTCCTTTTTTGTTCATTGGTATAATTCCAGTGATTATACAGTTCATTATAGGAAATTTTTTCTATTGTAAAAAAAGACATCTTTCTTTGTATCATTTCAAAAAAAGTTGATAAACTTGGTGGATACGTAAAGGATATCCTTTCTTTTCCATCACTTTGACACGTATGAAAAAAATATTGTGACATTTCATCTTTTACAGCATTTTCAAATCGATCATTTTTTATATAGCGAAATGGTCGCTTCCATTGTTTATAGTCGAAAAGAATATTAACAAGAGGTTTTTCAAACCAGAATATCTCTTTATCCTTTTTATTTTGAAATATTTCTAACTTCGAATTTTCTTGATTCCCATCTAGATAAGAAGTTTCATAAATTGGTCTATTTTTATAGCGTGTCTCTTTAAAGTGGAATTCATCCTTTGTTTTTCCCTTTCCATTCATTCGGATCTTTTCTGTTTCATCCATTTTGTCCGGATCCTCCTTTTCTTCCGAAAAAAGAGAAGGAGAAGGATCTTCTTCAGTGGATTCCTCTTGTTCCTGTTTAGTCCCCTTTGTTTCGGAAGTTGTTTCTATTTCTACATCTGTTTCTTCCTCGCTTTCCCCCCTTTCTTCCGTTTCTGAGGTTTCTTTCAGTTTCTTAGTAATAATGGGTGACGGTACTCTGCCTAAATAGTAGACACAGGTAATAAATAAGAGAATACTAAAGATTCGAGCCATATTAGATCTAATAAGTACATTAAATCTAATAGAATCATTTTGCTGTATCCAGACTAATACCAATCCAACCCATTTCATGAATAAAATGTGACCAATTAACCAACCAACAAAACTACTTGTTACAAATAATATCTTGTTGTTGCATCGAAACATATAAATGTTGACTAATCTGACTAACATTGAACTTGGTAAAATGAAATGGTTGAATAATTGAAAAATTAGAT